TGTCTATGACTTGCTCTGGCTGACTCTTCTGAGACTGATTGCGCTTTTTCCGTTTGTCTACAATTTGAATTATTTCTTCTAATGTGTATTCCCCCCAGACAAGCAGCTCCTTATCTTCTTTGATGAGATACAACCATATGGGAGCCCAGGCCTTGTGAAATTTCACATCGAGTGCTCCGCCCTCCCACTCGGTAAAGCACTCTCTTATCTTCTTAGTGGCAGTATGCTTGGAGGCATTCCTGTTGAATACCCCCGCATTCAGGTGATACCCACCTTCACTATGTGGTTCCTTTGCCACTAGAACGGCCCGGCTGTCGAATAGTTGCCTAAGCCGGTCTCTCACCAACTCCTTCTTTGCGGTAGGTCTTCTATCCGCATGAGTTAGCGTAACAAGAATGAATTTCTTGATTGTGGTGCCCCTTCTTTCCATGGTTCCTTCCTTCATTTGTCTGTGCTCCATCTCTACCAATGATGAAATCAAAATGAGGTTTGTCCCTCCTGCGTCTGCTTGCTACTCCCGCTTTCTCTTCCTTGATCGTAGTTGGTCCTGCTTTCTCTTGCTGCTCAAGATGGTCGATTGCTGCTGTCGGCTACCTATGCCTGCCCGCTTCTTGCTCGACCATCTCTCTACGCTCTTTCGAATTCCTATTTTCATCCTTCATCCCATTAGAATCCAACAGAAAATGTTCGAAGAATCAGCTGCCTCTCCTCTTCTGGACTCTTCTCTGACATCACAAGTGTATATCATCAGATTGTCCGGTCTCTCCCTATGGCTAAGAAGCTAGACCCAATAAGAAGCCCTTAGATGCTGCCATCTCTTTCTTTCTTTGTAGATGTAGATTTCCTTCCTGTGTTCTTAGTTGCATAAGGACTAACCGCTTTCTTGTTTGTGATTGCCTTTACTAAGTACACTAGATTCATTCCTTTTGCTCTCGAGATCCTAATGCCAACTGCATCCGAAGACGCATCGACAGACGCATACGCAAACACCGGGGAATCCGCTTCATATGAAGGAAGTATCCGACTCAGAATCCAAAGATAGAGACGCATCCGCTCCCGAATCACCTAAAGCAGAAGTCTTCATCCGATGACGCCACTTGTTGCCGTTGATGGCCGTTGCAGCAGCACCGGTGCCGGTCATGCTTCAAAGTGGAACAAAACGGATTGGTTCGAGTTTCTATGAGTCGACAGGAGAAGCACCGCTCAAAGGCGGCTCATTGAGCCGGTCATTTTGACCTTGTTTTATGAAAGGAGTGGACCTTACTCGAAGGAAAAAAACCTCGAACCGAGGCGGTTGATGGGGAGCTTGTAGCTTATGGTGCTTCCTTCCCTGCCTACTATGCCTTTTACGATTTTCTTTCTTTTTGACCTTGTTTTCCGAAGGTAGCTGAAATCTGCCTTTTTTCCAAAAGTCGATGAAAAAGTGGACGGGTATTGTTTTGTTCTTAGCTTGGCGCGCTTGCTTCCCTCTAAAGAAGCACAACCGTAACGCTTTGAAGTGTTAGGTGAATCACTAAATTCTTTCCGTACCGCCCTCTCTCGAAGCAGTATTTCCCTCAGCTGCATATCCAGTTTATTCCGAACTAACATATCATTTTTCTCCTGAACCAAACCTTTTATCCCGCGGATTCCGCTTTTCCCGAATCAACATCAAATTTTAGCTAGGTCAGTCATAGGGTGATTTCCAGTCTAGTCTAGAATCAACACCAAACAAAGCTTCACCTTAACTACGTACAAGGTACCTGTGAAAGCCCTGACCGTGGTGGACGCATGCACTCGCAACACAAAAGTCAAGCGAAAGATGACCCTTTCTTCTTTTAAGCGGAATAAGATTGTAAGCTATGCTATATTAAGCGGAATTGTTTAAGATTCCGGATTTGGAACTACAGCCTTAGCCCGGGAGGAGACTTAAGACTTTGGATTTGAACAAGAAACTACGTCCCCATCGGCTTTAGGAAGGGCCTTAGCCTTAGCTTCAAGATCTCAGTTTGCACCAGATTTCAGTTCTCACCAGGAGCCGATTGCTCTTAAGGAGAAACCGATGGAACAAGATAGTCGTTCATTTTTCTCTCCCGATCAGGTTTCGGTTAAGTAATCTGTCTATCCATCTGGTTAGGTTTCGACCAAAGTATGGTTGGGGTTCCGCAGTTGAGGATGAGGATTTGGGGGAAAAATATTAACAGAATTCGGGTTCCATTCCATTTTGACTAATCCAATCAAAAATTGCATAAATAAGAGTGAAAAACCGATATAGAAGCCAAAAGCCTGCAAAACTCTAACAGGATAGGGAGGAGGAGTATACCATTGAGGATTAGGGTTATTTACATCCGAAAGGTGAAATTGCTGTAAATACTGGTTAACTACATGATCGACCGTGTTTCCCGTAAACTATTATGAGTTCGAGCTTGAGGACGAAGAAAAGAGATAGGATGAACATTTTCTTTTTTCTATCCATCCAGAAGGATGCCTCTCTAACAACTATTCATCCGCAAAGATCTCGCCCAAATAGAGAAGTGAATCTAAAGGCCAAAGAGTGATCTTTGAACGCTACTACGCATCCTTTAAAAATAGTCTCGTGTAAGGTAGGTTTGGGTATAGCAGGACTTGAACCTGCGACCATTAGGTTAAAAGCCCAATGCTCTACCAACTGAGCTATACACCCAAAAAAAAGTCAAATAGGTGGTGGATGAGGATTGATGCAGAAAAGAAAAGAGGGCGGCCCCTCTCCCTCGTAAACTCGGTCGAGCTGCGAAGCTCCTCCCCCTCGTAAACTCGGTCAAGCTGCTTCGCCCCTCTTCTTCTCATCATATTAAAGGGGCGCGGCTCTGTATGAGGCTCGTACTGCAGAGCAAGCGAAGAAAACGTAAGGGTGCGCGTTAGCACTCCTGCAAGAAAACGGCCTCGCTAACGCGCCCCTTATTGAAAACTCAAGGAAAGCCTTTCTCGATATGAGAAAGATGCGCTCAAGCACCCAACCTATACAAGGGGCTTGGGCTCGAAAGCCGGCCTTACTCAACAAGCACCTTTATTAGTAAGGTTGCTTCTTTCTACTCATTGAAGATTCTATCTACAAAAGAAGGTCAACGGGGGATACTAAAGTGGCTCTCACTGACACCATCTACGATAAGGTGAGGTCGTCTTTCTTTCCAGCCGCCATACGGTTCCGCCTTAAAGCCTTAAAGAAGGGAAGGGGGGGAGCTGTTATCTATGTAATTACGGTCTTTGTTGGCCGTTGTTCCGGTCGAGCACTCTCTTTTCTTTGTCAAATTCCGTCTTACCAAACAAGACTGACTTCTGACCAACCCGCGAAGGGTTGTGAAGTTGGACCAGGTACGAAGAATGAATCTATATCTGTGTACGGAAGTTGCTGGCCGGCGGCCGCTCAACTGTTCGAGCGTTTTCCTTTCTCCTATTATTAGAGTGGGGTGGTTGGTTCCGATTCGACAAGGGTCGAATACCTGGTCGAAGGTCCAGTACAGTAGGTAGCAGGCGTTTTCGTTTTGGCTCCCGAGCGAGAACGAGAAATAGGCGATGCACCATCCTTGCAGCTACGTACGTTGACCTTGACTTGACAGATTCATCCAATTGAACCCACACTAAAAGGAGGACCACAAGCTCGGGGCTCGACGAAACGGAAAGTATCAGCATGTTGAAACTTCTTGGGGTTAGCAGTGAAAGAAAGAGCCCGGCATTCATTTCTTCATTCATATTCATAGCTTAGTCTACTAAAATCAAAGGGGGACCAGCCTCATCGTGGTAATTAGAGGACATCTTGGATCGTTCACCTCTAATGTGACACGTTCCCTCCCAGTTATATGATCAACGGGATCAGTCGTCCCTCGAGCGGGGCTCTTTTTCTTCCGGGGAGGCAAAGTCGTCCCCTCTACGGATCGAACCCCCTTTCTCTAATAAGTCGGAGGTCTTCGTAAACATGTTAAAGGGCTCCCGTCTTCGGCGGGTCACCTTTCCAAGACTGAGAAAGGCGAACATCTGGGCAAGGGAAAGCGCGGTGTGCCTGGTGCAAATGGCTTTCTTTTTTCATGATATACCAATCAGAATGGAGGGCCCCCCTACGTACATGATTGATAGAATCACTACGTAGGGGGGGTCGGTCAACTTGATGCGAGAGAGGCATGAGTGCTGTTCGATCTTGTGGTGTATTCGTTTGTAGTGAGTAGGGCCTCTTTCTCGTTGATCAGTTCGCCTCCGCTCGAGGGAAAGGTCTCCATTCCTACGGCGGTTTTGTCAACGAACGCGTCTCGGGCCGGGAACTTGATCCCCCCAAAAGGGGCTGCTGCGGTCGAACTCGAATTCTGGAAATCCGTCGGGGCCCTTTTACCAAGTCTACCGTCTCGAAGATGATAGAGGGCCAATTATCGTTGCGTTGCACAAGACGGTGCCGTCTCACTTCGAGTGCCTTCCTTCGTAGTCAAATCTGATGATACGCTTTGGCGATGTTACCTACCAAATAAAAGGCCTGCTAGGTGATCGAAATCGCTCAGGTCAGTGAGGACTCACTCACCTACTCCAACTCTCTCGTTTTTATCTCGATAATAGTTTCTTCTATCTACTGAATTCAAAAGGCGACCCGCCGCGCCGGGCTATAAGATGAGATACTGCTGTTGTACTACTTGACTGGTAATAAAAGCTTACGTAAAAACGGGAAGACTCTTGTATGTACGGTAACCCTCTCCTACGCTACTGGTGGACTGTTGCACAGAAAGGCCGACAGAAGCAACGTTTCTTAGCGCGCTTTTCAAGTGCTTAGCTTCTGCTAGCGGCGGGCGGCAAGGCCATAAAGTCAGTTCAGTTGGAAGCCTAAGCCAAGAAGGTACGAACGAAGTGACGGGCCCTTTTAGAGTTTTAGAGATAGGGTAGGGGGGCGGCTTGATTGTGATAGTAATTTCGAACATCTCTCCCTTTTCTCTTAGCGTGCACAGTTTGCTTGCATGCCGCTTTAGGCACATCTCTCTTTCTTAGTTTCACGCTGGCCTAAGTCA